TATGAGACTCGAAATGAAAGTACCCTTCTCGCATACATTCCCCATTACGTTGTCGGAACAAAAATATTGCATGTATCAATATGGATGGAAATATTTAGTACATGAAATAGCGATTTGCTAGATATATAAATAGATATATAAGATATAACTAATAAAACGGATCTTGTGTTCTGGAATTGGAATCAAAGAAAGATATTTTAAATGGCTCGTATGTTGTGACTTGGAATAAATGTTTCTCGGTAAAGGAAGGGAATAGTAATTTATTCATTCCTAATTTATTCCTATAGAACGTCTAGGAACAAGAAGATTAAATCGGATATATCGACAGATTCCCGCGTAGTCCAAAGAAAAAAAAGATCCAATTTTATCTCTATCGAATTTTAATATCAGAATAGTGGATATAATTATGATGCAATGGGTTAGGTCCACTTACTTTTTATTTTGTTGATTTCTAATCGATTTAATTGGAATAATGGAAAATAGGAAAGGAATAGTAATATTTGAAGATTTAACGAGACGACTTATCCTTACATTCATTATAATATTTAATATAATATTTATAATAATTATATTAAATATTTAATAATAAATTAATAAATAATATATTTTTTATTTAATAATATATTTAATTTATTAAAATAGCAAATTTATAACCATACTATAATTAATTATAATGTTATAATGTTGATTTTGATTATATATTAAAATATTAAATTATACGGTTTGTTACTTTTTTTTTATTACTTTATTACAAAGATCAACAATATCTTTATTCGCACTTCAAATATGAATACTACTGCCGGAGTTTTATGATTTATGAAAAAATCAAAGCCCCTTATCGGATTTGAACCGATGACTTACGCCTTACCATGGCGTTACTCTACCACTGAGTTAAAAGGGCTTGTTTGATCCAATTCAATTCCTGAATAAAGACACTATGAGTTTAGTATATATACTTATTATAATAGATGTACATAGATATATCTTATAATAAGTATTAAGGGTTCATTCAGGAATGAAAAATTTTCTTTATCCAGTAAAAGTAAATTAAAGAATTTAATATAATTTAATATAGAGTATATAATATAGGTAAAATAAAAATAGGTAAAATAAAACGGTTTATTGATATTGGATTTGATAAATATCAATACAATGAATTGTTTCAAGACTATCCTAATTGACATCATAACTAAATTCATTTGAGTGATACATGTATCCACTAATTTAACATAGATCCAAGATATTTCATTGAATCATTGATAAAGAGATTCGGATAAAGAGATTCGGCGTGGCCTTTGAACCAAACTTTTATCGAAAAAAATTGTATAGAAAGAATCGTGAAAGACGGAAAGATCCTTCGTATCGAGTCATACCATTCCATTATATTGACAATTTTAAAAAACTATTCATACTATGAACATAGTATGATGGCGGTCGTGCAAGTCTGCCCCCATCGTCTAGCGGTTCAGGACATCTCTCTTTCAAGGAGGCAGCGGGGATTCGACTTCCCCTGGGGGTAGGGTACTACGAAAGGAAGTTGATCGTGGATTATCAATAAGCCTGGAATTGATTCTTCCTGGGTCGATGCCCGAGCGGTTAATGGGGACGGACTGTAAATTCGTTGGCAATATGTCTACGCTGGTTCAAATCCAGCTCGGCCCAATAATTTGCCGATCCGCCATGAAATGATATAATATAACCCATTTGTTGCTCTCCAGAAATGCCCGATCCCCCAATCCCAATACGGAAGAAATCCATTTTATGATATATCTATACCACTATTTATTTACTCTCTTTTTACAAGAAATTCTGATCTTGCTAATGATCTAGATTCATATCAGGATCCGTAACTATAAAGTAAAGTTTAAGGAAAAGAGTAAATAAAAAAAAACTTTTTTGATTGAACGAGTGATTATCCAATTGATTTGGCAATAACGAAAGGATTACTAGTAATACCGGCTGCTCTCACTAAAGTACATATACATATGGGTATCGATATATCACACTCGCAGCTCTGTTACAACACGCCAATTCTAATCGAAATTGAAAGGGTTAGAATGAAATCATAAAAATATGTATACTTTATTTTATTATGGTATTTACTTGGGATTGTAGTTCAATTGGTCAGAGCACCGCCCTGTCAAGGCGGAAGCTGCGGGTTCGAGCCCCGTCAGTCCCGACGAATCCAAATCCAATAAAAAACTATATCAATTCATCTCTCTATTTTTTGTGAAAAGAAGTCCAAATAACATAATTTCATTCCCAACAGCGATCCCTCTTCTTTTTTTCTTTTTCGTTTCACATTTATCATCAACCAAAAACCAAATGGGGGAATTTCCATTTCTTCGACTAGTACCGATTCGATTGATGGGAGAGAGGCATATGTGGATTAGTACAATTATTATATTATATTATTAGCATCAGATTCAGGATTCCACGGGATACCGTACTGTACTGGGTCTGGCTTTTTCAATTACTCCCGATCTGTGAAATATGAAATAGAGTAGAGTATTGTATGTTTCCCGGGAGTACATACATAAATGGAATTTGTACAATATAAAAAAAATTGAACATAGTTACTGTGTATAGAATAGTATAGAATACTTTTTTTTTAAGATTAAAAAAAAAGTATATCCTTTTCGGGCCCTATTTTGTGTAACCTCAATTTCAAATTTTACTAATTTGAAATAATCTATCTCATTCAAATTTCGCATTGAGCTTTTGATATATGCGTCCCATTACTAATCCAATGAAAGAGGATATTTAAAAAATAAAGATCAAACAAGGATCACTTTTTTATTAGCGAGGTAATGAATTTTTTTTTTTTATATTTTATAAGGGTTTTTCCTTGAAAGAACAAACTTTTTAAATTTATATATAAATATATAAAAAAATAGTTAATTTGATGGAATATTCGATTTTTTTATACCGGAATTTGTACTCGTCTTTATCATACTTCTTTTGTTTTCCAAGAAGATTGGATCATTAAAAAAAGGAGGTTATAACTTAGCTCCTTCCTTTTTTTTCATTGAGCTTCTATTGTTTGTTGGGGTTTGTTTAGAACCAATGGTAAGTGGAAAGGCGGTTAGATGATACTTCATCAGATGATTGTACAAAGAGGGCGGTAGGTTATAGAAAAGAAAGAATGGAAAAGAATGATAAATAAATAAAGGAATTATTGATTGTATCGGGAATCAAATTTTGAGTTCAGTATGGATAAAAGATCGTCCTATGTTATACTATTCAATTCTTGACGATGAATCGATTTGATAGCTCCGATATTGTTATTCATGATATTGATCCGATTCGATATCATCGAGATGTAATGCATCCCATTGAATTTACAGGCGAAAGATTTATTATCTCTATGGGATTAACTCCCGAGTTATTGCGAATTAAAGAAAAATTAAACAATGAGATTATGGAAGTAAATATTCTCGCATTTATTGCTACTGCACTGTTTATTCTAGTTCCTACTGCTTTTTTACTTATAATATACGTAAAAACAGTCAGCCAAGGTGATTAATTTGAATTAAACTTTATTTTTTATTTCTTATCAATAATTGCAGAGAAGAAAAGGATAAAAATTTCGCGTCTTAAATGAAATGGGCAGACTAGAATCAGTCGTATTCTATGAGATACGATAGTATGGTAGAAAGATTCAGATATTTCTTTCTACCATACTATCTAGTATTGTTATTGTAGTGTATAAAGTTGTATTGTAATGCGGGTTAATTTAATATAGATTAATATAGATCAATCTACAATAGTATCATCATATTCCTTTTCTATATATATAGAAATCGATTTAATTACGTATATATAATATATATAGTGATAATGTATATTATATAGTATCCCAATTCTATTTCTTTGCTTTATCTATTTGTATTTAATTTGTGTTGATTTCAATTAAATTAATTTGAAATAATCGAAAGCGACTTTTACGATTAGAATTCCTAGATTTCTGATTATTTTCAATATGAATCCCGATCGAAAGAATCAATGACTTCTTCGTCGGAATGCTAACTAAAAGATTATTTTATTATACCTATCGAAGAAGTCATTGATTGAGGAGTTGACAAATGATCCATGGGAACTTCTTCGGATTTCGAAAAGGATTAGTAAAACCCGTCGACTTTTAACGTTTGAACCATGATATGAAATGGGTTCAATAAAACAAGCAAAACATAAATAAAATTTCTAAAATAGTAAAACTAAAACAAGCGGCGCAATATGTGACTCGCCCAAGACAATATTTTAGGATGTGCAGTATCTCGTTGGACAACTACTATGTTGTTTCCCAATGTGTATCCACGTAATGGAATAACCGAATTGTTTTCTCTTTGATCTTTGAACAGTAAAGAGGTAAACAAAATAAAAAAAAGTTCCGTTCTTCCTCATGGTCCATATCTAACTTTGGTAAGAGTCAGTTCATCGAAATAGAAAATTTATGAAGAATTCAGTTGGAATAAATTTCCTACCATTTGTATTCCTTTTACTTTTTTTACTTTCAAAATACGAACACGGAAATAATTGAAATATTTCTTTGATTGAAAGAGTATTCTTCATATATATTTATTATTCATAGAATACATTACTCAACTAAAATCCAAGAGAATTTCGAAATGAAGATATTTTTCATTTCTATTTCAATTTAAAAATAAAATTTTAAATTGAAATAGTGAAATTTTAAATAAAAAAAACTTTGCCGAACGATCTATAAAAAAAAGTGATACTGTTTAGTTCCTAAACTCAATTAGTAGTACTTCTAGAGTCCACTCCTTCCCCATACTACTAGTGAAAGGGAAAACGTAAAGACTACCATTAAAGCAGCCCAAGCGAGATTTACTATATCCATGTGAATTATGTCCTCTATCTCTATGAAGGAATTATTCAATTATTGTTCACTAATAAATAATAGGGGAATCACTGGCGCAGAGTCAAAAAGTTATTCTGACCCAACACCGTTGATGAAACAATCCAATAAATCCAATTAT